ATAGTAGAGTAAATATTCGCCCGCGAAAACAGTCTTTTTTGGATTGTTACATTTTGTATTTGGCGCAATCCGATATGATAAAATGAAAAAAAAAAATGGAATATTTACGTTTAATTATATATCCAAAATACCCAAACAGGGTATACAAATCACTAATAGGATTTAGATTCAATGTCAAAGAATACCGCGATAGAATCCCGCGGTTTCATCTATTATTCATTAAATCTATATATATATCAACTCAAATGAAATATTTTGAATCCTTTTTTCGCGAGGAGCTGGATGAGACGAAACTCTCACGTCCGGTTCTGTAGTAGAGGTGGAATTCAGAAAAAACCATCAACTATAACCCCAAAAGAACCAGATTCCGTAAACAACATAGAGGACGAATGAAGGGAATGTCTTATCGAGGTAATCATATTAGTTTCGGTAAATATGCTCTTCAAGCGCTTGAACCCGCTTGGATCACATCTAGACAAATAGAAGCGGGGCGTCGGGCAATGACACGAAATGCACGTCGTGGTGGAAAAATATGGGTACGTATATTTCCCGACAAACCAGTTACAGTAAGACCCACAGAAACACGTATGGGTTCGGGTAAAGGCTCTCCTGAATATTGGGTCGCTGTTGTTAAACCAGGACGAATACTTTATGAAATGGGTGGAGTCGCAGAAAATATAGCCAGAAAAGCAATTTCAATAGCAGCATCCAAAATGCCTATCAAAACTCAATTCATTGTTTTGGGATAAGAATGTAGAATCAAATAAATCCTGGGAATGAAAAATGCAAGGTTTCTTTTTTTTTTTTCTTTTTTGACAAAAAATATTTCTTTCTTTTTCTCCGCCCTTTGTATTGAAAGAACAAATAAAAAAATGATTCAACCCCAGACACATTTGAATGTAGCAGATAACAGTGGGGCTCGAGAATTGATGTGTATTCGAATCATAGGAGCTAGTAATCGCCGATATGCTTATATCGGTGACATTATTGTTGCTGTGATTAAAGAAGCAGTACCAAATATGCCCCTAGAACGATCAGAAGTGGTCAGAGCTGTAATTGTACGTACCTGCAAAGAACTTAAACGCGACAACGGTATGCTAATACGATATGATGACAATGCCGCAGTTGTCATTGATCAAGAAGGAAATCCTAAAGGAACTCGCGTTTTTGGTGCGATCGCACGGGAATTGAGACATTTAAATTTTACTAAAATAGTTTCATTGGCGCCCGAGGTATTATAATAGTCTTAAAATATAAGATGAGACTACGATATAGTTATAGTAGGGTATTGGAAAGAAATAGATTCAAATTAATTTAGTAGATTGTGTTTCACGCATATACCTTTAATTTCATAATATAATTTTTTTTCATAAAAAAAAATAAGTAAAAAAAACATGTTGATTATATACAAATTTGGGGGCAACAAGAATTTTAGTCCATCATGAGTAGGGACACTATTGCTGACATATTAACCTCTATACGCAATGCGGATATGGATAGAAAAAGAGTAGTTCGAATAGCATCTACTAATATCACCGAAAACATTGTAAAAATACTTTTACGAGAAGGTTTTATCGAAAATGTGAGGAAACATCGAGAAAGCGACAAATCATTTTTGGTTTTAACCCTGCGCCATACAAGAAATAGAAAAGGGCCCTATAGAAATCTTTTAAATTTAAAACGGATCAGTCGACCTGGTCTACGAATCTATTCTAACTATCAAAGAATTCCTAGAATTTTAGGCGGAATGGGCGTTGTAATTCTTTCTACTTCTCAAGGTATAATGACAGATCGAGAGGCTCGACTAAAAGGAATAGGCGGAGAAATTTTGTGTTATATATGGTAATCCTTCTTATATCTTCCAGAGGGCGTATCACTTTCTAGTTGTTGTGAAAAAAACTAAAAAAAAAAATGCGAAGTGTATAATCTTGTTCCTCCTACATATTTATACATATTTAGTTAATAATTTAAGGGGGTAATGAGGGTCTTAGTCTAGGTTATATTTCAGGAAAGATCCAGCGTAGTTTTATACGGATACTATACTGCCGGGAGATTCAAAATGAAAGTAAGTCATTATGATTCAACCAGAGGGCGTATCATTTATCGACTCCCCAACAAAGATTCGGTGGTTTTTAAACTTTAACATCATTTTCTTCCAAGAAATCGATTTAAAATTAAGTTTAAGGAATTTAAATATGAAAATAAGAGCTTCTGTTCGTAAAATTTGTGAAAAATGTCGACTAATTCGTAGGCGGGGGCGAATTATAGTAATTTGTTCCAACCCGAGACATAAACAAAGACAAGGATAGTGTAAAAAACTCTCTAAAAGACCCGATGTACAAATAAAAAGGATCTGTGTTTTGATAAGAAATGGATATATCCATATGACTATATATCCATATGACTCATATTTATGAGATGATAAAATATGGCAAAAACTATACCAAAAGTGGGTTCGCGTAGGAATGGACGTATTGGTTCACGTAAGAATACACGTAGA